TAAATGATCCGCTTGCACCGAAATGACCTGGACCAATAGGGAAATCCCAATTCATTGGGCCTTTCGATACAATCAAATAGAAAGCCCCAAGGGCGCCATATTCTAGCAGCCCAAACTATGTGATTGAATAAATCCTCCTCTATTTGTTGCGGGTCAAAGATAGAACAAGATCCATTTTGCATCATATCTAAGGGATTCCTCGGTTCGGGCCGAAGAAGCAATGTAACTCGATCATTATCAAACGGACTGCAATCTTTTTCTGTCCGTGAAGATCCCACCAGAGCGCCTTCTACTTCTAATAGGCCATGAACTAGATCCGAATCATTCTCAACGAGTCCATAAGAAGTGATCGCATTTTTTTCATCGGGTCCGGGTAGAGACCAAAGATCTTGGGCGACCGATCCGGCAGAACAACTCAAAAGATAAAGAAGTATCGTTAATTTCTTCATGCTCGTTCCAAGTTCTAAGTACCATTTGTACAAATAAGAATCCCCTTCGTTACATGATTTCTTCTTCATATAGATAGATATAGGATCTATGGGGCAATTACTTAGAAGTACATTTTGTGCTACAGCCCTTCCTATCTGATAGAAAAGGATCCCATGATCCTGAACCGATCTTACCTGGGATCGCAAATCCCAAGTTTGTCTATGAAGAGCGGATCTAATTGTATTAGTGTCTATAATTGATTTATTCTGTGTAATACTAATTGATAGGGCCTCATTGGTAAGTGCTACAAGATCTCTTGCATTGGAACCCATGGTTATGGACCCGAATCCGTTAGTATGGAAAATTTTCTTTTCCAAGTGAAATCCCCTAGTATATGAAAGAGTGAAAAAGTGCTTTCGTTGTTGTGGAATAAGAAGCCTTCGTATCTTAATGCACGCATTTAATTTATTCGGAGCTATTAGAGCGGGATCCACTTTTTGGGGAATATGAGTCGAAGCAATAACAAGAATATTTCTAGTGGAACATCTTTCAGAGAGATGGTTCACTAATAGACCGAGGGATAAGTAATTCGACTCGTTCACATCCAGATCATGAATGTTTGGAATCCATATTATGCAAGGAGACATTGCTTTTGCCAATTCGAATTGAAGGGTGATATAAAATCGGTCTATTTCCTGCATCATATCCATCATATCCATCATATCCATAGTTAGCAGTTCCAGCTCCGTATCAATATCACTATCATCACTACCACTAGCATCAAAATCACTATCATCATCAATATCACTAACATCAATATCGTCACTATCATCACTACCACTAGCATCAAAATCACTATCATCAAGATCACTATCATCAATATCATTCTCATCAAGATCATTCTCATCAATAAGAAAACCTTTAGGCTTGTTATCCAGGAACTGGTTCAGAAATACCGTAATGAAAGGAACATAGGAGTTTGTCGCCAGGGATTTGACCAAATAGGATCGTCCAGTTCCTATAGAACCTATCACTAAAATCCCCCTAGAGGGGGATAAGGCTAAGCGAAGCGAAAAGGGTTTTCCATGAGATGGGAAATTAGTCCCACACGAAGTTTGTGAATAAGTGATTGTCTGATAATGAGCAAGGAATACCCGTCTTTCTGCTAACAAGGATGTATTGAACTCATAATTCAATAGATACTTTTTATGAATGTCAAATAAGTATCGTAAGTAAACTGCTCCCGGTTGTTCAATCATTTGATAACCAGAGTCATTCTTTGATAAATGATCACTATGAGTCAGACTCAATAGAATGTGATCAATCCTTTTTTCTGTCGTTAAGGCGGAGAACTGAACCAAGAATTCGCCTTCTTCATTATCAAACAAATCACTGTTCGCGACCCAAGATTCGATTTTATCATCAATCCAATCCCCATTCACGTTTTTTCTTTTTCTTATCAATGAATAGACCTCTTTACTTGTATGACGGAGATGTCTCGTATTTCTCGAAAAAGTGATTCGATTGATGGGATTTGGTATGAGATCGATGATATGGATGAGATTCTTTAACCAGAAAGAATTCGGTGCAGGTGTAGGATACCTATCCAGAAGTTTTCGTAACTCAATCATAGATGATGGAATCATCAAAGATTTGACCTTTTCCAACTCGGTCTGTAACTCACTAGAGACCCGGGAAACAAAGAGAATATGTGTAGGAACGAGATATCCAACAACAAGAAGAACAAAAAAGATTAAATAGGGGAGATCGCTAACATTTGGCGATCTCAGATGTGTCGACATCAATATCAATGGTGACTCAGTATTTCGATCAATCATTGCTTGGGACAGAACAAGATCATGATAACATTTGATCGAAATCTCACTTATCAGATTCCAGAGTGGAAGAAACCATTTTTGAAACCATTTGGTCTGAAGAATTCGCCATGATAATTCATGCATAATCTCATGAAAAATTGAGAAATTGCTACAGATCTTTAGTATCGGAATTAAAATATATCTAAATATCAAATTTAGATAGTTGTACCCTAGCAAAGTAAGGAACCATGGAA